ATCCAATTCGGATATCAGAACAGAAAGATTACCATATATAACACAAAATTTCTCCGCCGATTCCTTCTAGTCGAGCCTCTCGGTCTGTCATTATACCTCGAGAAGTAGAAAGAATTACAATCCCCATCCCGCCTAAAATTCTAGGAATTCGTTGATAGTTCGAATAGATTCGTAGGCCAGGCCTACTGATACGTTTTAAATTTAAAATAGTTCGATAGGGTCCTTTCCTATTCCTTCTATGTCGTAGGGTTAAAACCAAAAAATATTTGTTGTTTTCCTGATGCTTCCTCACGTTTTTGATAAAACCTTCTCTTAAAAGTATTTTAACAATGTTTTCCGTGATGTTAGTGGATGCTATTTGAATCGTCCCTTTTCTATTCATGTCAGCATTTCGTATAGAGGTTATTATGTCAGCAATAGTGTCCCTACCCATGATAAACTAAAATTTTTGTTGCCTCCCATTTTTGATATAATCAACATGCTATTTTTTATTTATTTTTTAATTTTTATATTTTTGTTATTAAATAAAGGGATATGCGTCCGATACAACCTAATCCACTAATTACTCTATTTCATCCAAATACTATGTATAATATAACTATATTATGTATGATCTCATCTTATAATACCTCTGGTGCTAATGAAACTATTTTAGTGAAATTTAACTGTCTCAATTCTCGGGCAATCGCACCAAAAACTCGAGTTCCTTTTGGATTTCCTTCTTGATCAATCACAACTGCAGCATTATCATCATATCGTATTATCATACCGTTGTCACGTTTAAGTTCTTTACAAGTACGTACAATTACAGCTCTGATCACCTCTGATCTTTCTAGAGGTGTGTTTGGTAATGCTTCCTTGATCACAGCAACAATAATGTCACCGATATGAGCATATCGGCGATTACTAGCTCCTATGATTCTAATACACATTAATTCTCGGGCCCCGCTGTTATCCGCTACATTCAAATGGCTTTGAGGTTGAATCATATCATTTTTGAATCTGTTCTTTCAATGTTAATCCAAAGGGCGAAGTAAAAAAAAAAGAAATATTGTTTGTCAAAAAGAAACCTGCAATTTTTTTTTATCCCCAAGACTTCTTTTCTTTGGTTCTACGTTCCTATCCCGAAATAATAAATTGAGTTCGTATAGGCATTTTGGACGCCGCTATTGAAATAGCCTTTCTGGCTATATTTTCTGCTACTCCGCCCATTTCATAAAGTATTCGACCTGGTTTAACGACAGCTACCCAATATTCGGGAGATCCTTTACCCGAACCCATACGTGTTTCCGTAGGTCTTACCGTAACTGGTTTGTCTGGAAATATACGTACCCATATTTTTCCACCACGGCGCACATTTCTTGTCATTGCTCGTCGCCCTGCTTCTATTTGTCTAGATGTGATCCAAGCGGGTTCAAGTGCCTGAAGAGCATATTTACCGAAACAAATACGATTACCTCGATAAGATATTCCTTTCATTCTTCCTCTATGTTGTTTTCGAAATCTGGTTCTTTTAGGGTTATAGTTGATGGTTCTTTCTCAATTCCATCTCTACTACAGAACCGGACATGAGAGTTTCTTCTCATCCGGCTCATCGCGAATGAAACGATTCGAATTTGAGAATTTTATGAAAATATACTGAATCATGGATTCTTTGAGATTTCATCTAATCTATTAGAAATTTCTATATCTTGTTTGGATATATACTTAAACATGTATTTTTTTTTTTCTAGATAATTATTTCTATTTCTAGATAGTGAGATAATGTGGTTTTTTTCTAACGAATCTTTATTTTGTTTTGCCTTTGATCATATTATCATATTGGATCGAACAAGATTGAGTAATCTAATAAAAACCTTCGCGGGCGAATATTTACTCTTTCAATATCTATTTTAGTTGTAGGGTTAGCTCATGAATTCTCGGAATAAATGAATTGGTCCCTGGTTCGTTCCGCCATCCTACCTAATGAATTATTAGGATTCATTTTTCAATAGAATCTTACGTATTCATAGGTTCCATCGTTCCCGTCGCTTCGCAATTAATGGTTAGGTTTGAATTCTACAATGGAGCCCCTCATGAAATTTGTTCTTGAGTCAATCTTTTTAGTCTTTATTGGCTCGAGGCTCTTGATTTTTTTCTATGAATAGATTCATATACTTATGGATGAATCAGTATTGATGCTTTATTACACTGCCTTTTATGAGATGACTCATAAACCTTACATATATTGGAATCCTATATCATTGATATTCTTTTTCTTTCTTTCTCTCAACCTTCCCTTTATCTGCATACTTTTTTTATATCATAATCAGATTGATTTTTTTTTTGTTTATGTAAGAAAGATTTCAGTTGCTACAATGATATGACCAATATATCATATCTTGACTGCTTTTTTGTATCCAGATAATGTGAAACGATGAGTTGGTTATTAGTTATATAGTTATTAGTTCACAGTAGGGGTCTGTCCATTTTTTTGGAATTCTATCCTATAAAAAAAAAC